ATAGTATCATAAATCAGGCTGATGCAGAGGAAATGGCTGCATTTCGATACTATTAAATCGATAAAAAAAATCTGCCTTATTAGTAGGTCACATCGCTTATTCTAATGGATCTTACGGAGCCTGTTCATGTACAATATGATCGGAGCTGATCATAGAAAAAAGTCTCTTCAAACAAACCCGCCTATCCTCACTCTAGGGTATGGGATTTTTCATTTACGGGGTGGTTGGAACAAAGACACATTAATTAGGTTGTGAATTCCAATGTGGCAGATAAGGGTATATATCCTTCTGCACGGTCCAATCAATAGTTCAAGTCACACACTCCCATAATCCATTTTTTCGTCGTAGAATTCCCCTCAACTATAGAGTATAATATTCGTTATTTGACAGACTAGTGAAGGGAAATATCCAAAGATATGTCTTATTCTTTTCAAGAATCCATATTTCTAGCAATGAAATACTATTCTTACTCCTCAAGTGAGAAATAGAAATATTTAATTACAAATTTGATGATATAGATTCTCTATAAAGGACCCGAAATACCTTGCTTACGTATCATTAGAAAATGCATTAACATAAATACGGCAGTAAGAAGAGGTAATACAAAAGTGTGTAAACTATAAAAACGAGTCAAAGTGGATTGTCCCACACTAGCACTTCCCCGTAATAACTCTACTAAAGGAGATCCTATTACAGGAATAGCTTCCGGTACACCTGTTACAATTTTGACTGCCCAATAACCAATTTGGTCCCAAGGTAAGGAATAACCAGTTACCCCAAAAGATGCGGTCAATACAGCCAGAACCACACCGGTAACCCAAGTTAATTCGCGAGGTTTTTTAAAACCCCCAGTGAGATACACACGAAATACATGGAGGATCATCATTAGGACCATCATACTTGCGGACCACCGATGAACTGATCGGATTAACCAACCAAAATGAACTTCAGTCATTATATATTGAACAGAAGCAAAAGCCTCAGTAACAGTTGGACGGTAGTAAAAAGTCATAGCAAACCCTGTAGCTACTTGTACTAAAAAACAAGTAAGTGTAATTCCTCCTAGACAATAAAATATATTGACATGAGGGGGAACATATTTACTGGTTATATCATCTGCAATCGCCTGAATCTCGAGACGTTCTTCGAACCAATCATAGACTTTATTGAGATAGGTAAACGAATAGTACTCCCCCTCAGAGAACCGTATCTGAAAATTTCATCTCGTACAGCTCAAACAAAAAACCAAAGTATTGTTTTACTTGGAAGGGCGATGGATTTGAAACTTTGTAACCAACCCCCCCTTTTTCACGTCTATGAGGAGACGAGTTATTCTTTGTGGTTATAATGCTAAAATATCAAGTCGGCTCATTGATCGTTACTGGCCTGTTGAATCTTCTATTTTCCTATTCACCGCTTCTTTTCTGTGATTTGTGATTTTCGTTGTGTCTACTCTAGGTTTACTCTTCTTTTTTTGATAGGAATTCTCTTGTTAAGAACCTATTAATCGATTGAAACCTCAGATTCATACTAGAACCACGATGATTAATTAAAAGTACAAAATAAGTCCAAAGATTCTATGAGTAAGAACCATTAGATGATCATTTATTCAACGAATAGATATAATAACTCAAAATAAAAAGAAAGTTTTATCCTTTGATCAAAATCATCAATCAATAAGGTAAATTTGTTGAAAAAGAAGAAAAAACCCTTTTGATTTAGAACTTATAACACCCTTTGGCAAATTTTTTTTATAGCCCGGTCGCGGGGTCTGAATAGTAAGTAGGAATCATAGTTATTGATTGGGATTTATTTCATATATTCCGTGCTCCAGATACTAGAATAAATATCTGACGATGAAAAACCATCTCTATAAAGATGACAGACTCCTTCTCTGTACTACCAATAGGATCAATTAGAACAAGTCACACACTCATATTCCGGAAATACAGAAAAAAAGAAATTCCACGATCGAACTACCAATAAAGAGATAATGGGATAAAAATACGAAACCAAAATACTTTACTTTGTATTCGTATTAAAAATCTAAGAATTGACCTTTCTTGTAAGAATCTAATTCATTGAAATTCCATCCAGTAAAACGGAAGAATTATAAATTTCTAAAATAATAGATAGGAATACTGCAAATAGAGCCATTGCAACACCCATCAAAGGAGTGGTTCCCCATCCAGGAGCTACTTTACCATATTCTGAATTCAATGGTTTTAATAAACTACCTACAGCAGTTTGTCTTGGTCCCGATCTAGAACCGCCCTCAACGCTTTGTGTAGCCATAAATCCTCTTCTTTTTTATTCATTGAGATCTGTTGACTTTGTATACCATTCCGTTGTAAATAAACGATCTTATCCTAGATCCATAGAGCCGTGGTAGTCTTTGAAGTTATATAATAATGGAAACAGCAACCCTAGTCGCCATCTCTATATCTGGTTTACTTGTAAGTTTTACTGGGTATGCCTTATATACTGCTTTTGGGCAACCCTCTCAACAATTAAGAGATCCATTCAAAGAACACGGGGACTAGTTGAAGTAATGAGCCCCCCAATGTTCAATGTTATGTTGGGGGGCTCATTACTTCAATTAATAGGATGAAAAATCATTTCATCTTTTTAGTTGGAACTTTCGGCGGTTCTCGAAAAAAGATAGCGAAAAAAATTATCCCTAGAGTCGAGACTAAGAGGAATGTATAAACCAATGCTTCCATAAATTTGATCATGCTTTACAATTATAGCTTCCATACCTGTTTGTTGTGGATTATCCCCTGGATAAAGAAATACGAACAAGAGTCAATGAAAAGATTAAAGAAAAGATGCCAATTTATATTTCCACATTAATCTATTCTATATCAACTAAAAAAAGAAAAAAGATAAGAGAGAAATCTTGTATTAGACTACCTGTCTTCTTGTCGTTGGATCTCCAAGTTTTTGGAATGCTCCAAATTCCACTTGAGCATCCAAATCCGGGTCAATACCAGCAAAAACATCCCTAAACAAGGTTCTAGCACCATGCCAAATGTGTCCGAAGAAGAAGAGCAGAGCAAACGATGCATGCCCAAAAGTAAACCAACCCCTTGGACTGCTACGAAAAACACCATCTGATTTCAAAGTAGCACGATCTAATTCAAAAATTTCACCTAATTGAGCACGTCTCGCATATTTTTTCACAGTCGCAGGATCACTATAACTGACTCCATTAAGTTCGCCACCATAGAACTCAACAGTTACACCGACTTGTTCGACACTATACTTCGATTCGGCCCTTCTAAAGGGAACATCGGCCCTAACAATTCCGTCTCCGTCTACCAAAACAACCGGAAATGTTTCAAAAAAAGTAGGCATACGGCGTACAAAAAGTTCACGCCCTTCTTTATCTCTAAAAATAGGATGCCCTAACCAACCAACAGCTATTCCATCCCCGTTGTCCATTGATCCTGCTCTGAACAACCCTCCTTTTGCCGGATTATTCCCGATGTAATCATAAAAAGCTAATTTGTCGGGAATTTTAGACCAAGCTTCTGATAAACTTTGATTTTGAGCTAATCCAGCGCCAACTCTTCGATATATTTCTTGCTGGAAATATCCCTGATCCCATTGATACCGGGTGGGCCCAAATAATTCGATAGGGGTAGTTGCTGAACCATACCACATAGTTCCCGCAACAACAAAAGCGGCAAAAAAGACAGCAGCGATACTACTGGAAAGCACGGTTTCAATATTTCCCATACGTAATCCTTTATACAGACGTTGGGGTGGACGGACACTAAGATGAAATAGGCCTGCTAATATGCCTAAAGTGCCCGCTGCAATATGATGAGAAGCTATTCCTCCCGGAATAAAAGGATCAAAACCTTCTACCCCCCACGCTGGATTTACAGGTTGTACCTTTCCGGTTAGTCCATAAGGATCGGACACCCATATTCCAGGACCGTACAATCCTGTTACATGAAATGCGCCAAAACCAAAACAAGCCAACCCTGAAAGAAATAAATGAATTCCAAAAATCTTGGGCAAATCCAAAGAGGGTTTTCCTGTACGTTCATCACAAAATATTTCTAAATCCCAATACACCCAATGCCAGATAGCCGCTAAGAAGCACAACCCAGAAAACACAATATGTGCACCGGCCACACCTTCGTAACTCCAAATACCCGGATTCGTTATAGTTCCCCCTGTAATACTCCAACCACCCCATGAATTGGTTATTCCTAAACGAGTCATAAACGGTATAACGAACATACCTTGTCTCCACATTGGATCAAGAACGGGATCAGAGGGATCAAAAACTGCTAATTCATATAGAGCCATCGAACCAGCCCAACCAGCAACTAAGGCTGTATGCATTATATGGACAGAAAGCAAACGACCGGGATCATTCAATACGACGGTATGAACACGATACCAAGGTAAACCCATGGAAATACCTCTTTATCAACGAAAAATAGACACTATGTAACTTTATTGCATTAGCAAAAACTATGCTATGAACCTCCCCTTTTTGGAATTTTCTTCAAGAAAGGAGTAATATTTGTTCTATTCTTTTTTTTTAGTAAAAACGGAACAATTTGGTTCCTAGTAAGAAAGAGAAGCAGATCTATTCTATACCCGATAAGGAACAATACGCAATGGGGTTAATCCCATTTTCGATCAACAAATGCATCTATATTTAGGAATCATTCAAAAGAACTATTCGGAATCGTAAACATTTTGATCGATTTATGACTCAAATATGATAAAAGACAATATTATTAAGCCAATAAACGCATTGTTACGCTTCCATATCAAAGTCCAATATAGTACTTAATTCTTTTTTCTTTCATTTTATGCCTATTGGTGTTCCAAAAGTACCTTTTCGAAGTCCTGGAGAGGAAGATGCCTCTTGGGTTGACGTATAGTGCGACTTGTCAGATATATTGGGTCATATGGGATTTCCCCCGTTCTCTCCCCCGATTGAGATATCCTATGTTTCGGCCAAAAAAGATTGAATTACCAATAATTTGGAACGTGAAATGCAATTCGATTTGAGGGATATTCAAATTCATATTAGCAATTATAATAATTTATGGTTGAATTTTTTGGAACACTAAAATGAAGTTTTCATAAGTAAAGTATTAAGGCTCCCTTTAGAAAAAAACATTTTGAATTTATTTTTTATTTATTACTACGTATACCCATAGATAATAAAAGATTATTATTGAATAATATTCAATATATTTGAGAGTAATAGTAATCTCAAACTTTTCACTTTAAACGAATCCAGCGAGGAAAGAAATAAATACATGTTTAATATTTTGCATTGATAGAAGATATGAAATCAATTGAAAAAAAAAATGAAGTTGTAAAAAAAAGACGTAATATTATTGACATTTGTCCTATATGTGCAAATCAAAATTGGGCGGATTTTTACTCGGAGTAGAGCATAAACCTAAAAGAATTGAAAAGACCTTTTCAGGAACAAGAAAAGAACATCGTGATTAAAATGAAATCGCGAAGAAGCAATGCATCAATGATAAGTTAATTCGATATGTTTAATCTTAATGTATTTTTTTTTTGAGAGGGAAGGGGCACAAAACGAACTCATTTCGTTCTTGAAAAAATGAAGAAAATTCGTTTCATTAATATACGAAATTTTCTAATTTCTTAGAATTAAGAAACCGCTCTCAAAACTAAATATAAATAAATAGTTTAATTTAAAAAAGAAAGAGGGCTGGAATCTACACATTGAGTCGTTTTTTCTCAATTTTTGTTGAACCGTATGCATCAAAAGGTGCATGTACGGCTCTTACGGGATACAAATTTGATCCTAATCAACCGACTTTATCGAGAAAGATTACTTTTTTTAGGCCAAGAGGTTGATAGCGAGATCTCGAATCAACTGATTGGTCTTATGGTTTATTTGAGTATAGAGAATGATAACAAGGATTTGTATTTGTTTATAAACTCTCCTGGCGGATGGGTAATCCCGGGGGTCGCTATTTATGATACTATGCAATTTGTTCAACCTGATGTGCATACAATATGCATGGGATTAGCGGCTTCAATGGGATCTTTTATACTCGTCGGTGGAGAGATTACCAAACGTCTAGCATTCCCTCACGCTTGGCGCCAATGAATTTTTTACGAAAAAAAGACTATGCATGAAATTAGGAAAATTAAGTAATAATAGCATGGCACATCGAATTCGATATACGAATTTTTTTTTCAAAACATTCAATTATATATCGAAAGAGTAGTATGAAATTAGTAGGAAGGGTCTTCCCCACTTTATCTTCGCTATTGTCGGGACCCATTTTAGCGTCACAAACCTTTTTTTTATTTTCCCACCGAAGACTTTTTTAAAAATTCCGATATTTATATTTATTGATATACTTATGAATATACTTTTAAAATAAAAGAGTAAAAATAAAATAAATCAAAACTTTGGGATTGCTGAATCACAGAGGAGATAAATATATAAAGCAACGGAGCCATCATAGTATTTTGGTAACTACTCTGAAATCGGAAAGGAAGGATGGTAATTGGATCGTTTGACGATGTCAATCCGATAAACCTTATAATTTCTATATATTTTCTATCTTTTTAATTGATGATTCTTTGATGGAAGGTCAAACTGAATTCCATTCTAGAGCCGTATGCAATGCCTAAAGGATGCCCGTACGGTTGTTCTATACTTTCTTTTTTTCTTTATCTCTTTCCATCTCATAATCGAGATAGAAGAACCTTTTGTTCCATCATCAGGGTAATGATACATCAACCTGCGAGTTCTTTTTATGAGGCACAAACGGGAGAATTTATCCTAGAAGCAGAAGAACTACTCAAATTGCGAGAAACCATTACAAGGGTTTATGTACAAAGAACGGACAAACCCTTATGGGTTGTATCCGAAGATATGGAAAGGGATGTTTTTATGTCAGCAACGGAAGCCCAAGCTCATGGAATTGTTGATCTTGTAGCAGTTGAATAAAAAATCAAAATAGCATCAAAATTGCAGTAGGGGGAATAAGTTTAAATAAATCGACAATTTTGATTTCTTTATTTAGTTATTACCAGATTCAATAATATCTTATTCATCCATTCCATGGGAAAGTAATTCATAATTAGCCGGTTAGGATCAATCTAAACCAACCCATTCATTATGGATCCGATTCAACATGCCAACTATTAAACAACTTATTAGAAACACAAGACAGCCAATCCGAAATGTCACGAAATCTCCCGCTCTTGGGGGATGCCCTCAGCGACGAGGAACATGTACTAGGGTGTATGCGCGACTCGTTCAGATCATTTCTAATAGAAAGAAGGAACCCACTTTTCCAGTATCAAGGATCAGTACTATTTTTTAATTTAAATTAGAAGAAAAGGGGAAATCGACGAAAGAAGTACGTACGTTCACTATATCAAACTAAAAAAGATCTATTGGATTCTTCCATTGGATATGAAATTTATGGTTTGCATTGGTGCAAATTGAATTCACTCCATTTTCAAAATTGAAGATGATAAAAAATTCCTCATTGGTAACGAATGTTTATCCATTAAGCGAGCAACTATTATTTTGAAAACCCAATTTGACTATGAAAAACGGACTAAGAGGGTCAGCTACCCCAGCAAATCTTCATAATTAAATATCGTTACTGTATAAGTAGATCTCATTGTGAAAGACTTTTTACTAGATCATGGGTAGAGCAAAAGAATGTGAACTGTACAAGTTAGCAATAATATTCATTAAATGAAGTCGAAGTAAAGGACTCCGGTGTATAGAGAGGACCTCACCGTTTTAGAAAGAACCATAGAAACGATGGAACCCACGATTTCCCCTTTTATATTATAAATATAGGCATTCAACTCAAAATAATAAATTGTATCGATACTAGGTATCAAAAAACGAAAACAGAAAAAATATTCTATTAAAAGAAATTCAAATAAATAGAAATGAATAGGAATAAATAAATCGTGGGCGGGAAGGTTATAGTAGCAAAAGCCATTGGAATTCTTATTTTATACATTGGAAGAATGCGTGTTGTTATTACTAAACTAGTAAATTGGAAAAGAATAACTGAAAGAAAGGAAATCCATTAGTTATTCATTAAGGTTTCATTTATTCAATGACCAGAATTACACGAGGATATATAGCTCGTAGACGTCGAACAAAAATTCGTTTATTTGCGTCAAGCTTTCGTGGAGCTCATTCGAGACTTACTCGAACAATTATACAACAGAAAATCAGAGCTTTGGTTTCGTCTCATCGAGATAGAGATAAGCGAAAGAGGGATTTTCGTCGTTTGTGGATCGCTCGGATAAATGCAGTAATTCGTAATAATTTTATATCCTATAGTTATAGTCATTTTATACACAATCTGGACAAGAACCGGTTGCTTTTTAACCGTAAAATAGTTGCACAAATAGCTATATTAAATAGGAATTGTCTTTATATGATTTCTAATTCGATCAAAAATAAATAAATTCTTCAATTTTAAGGAAAAATTGGAATTGTAAGTTCGACTATTGAAAATGCCATTTTCTGGAGAATGAACTCCGGGAAAGTAGAATAAAAATTAGTATGATAAAGATAAAGTCGTTCAAAATGAAATGAGCAACCAAACACGTCCAATAAATATCCAATAAAAAAAGATTGCTTCTTCGCTGATTCTTGTTTTTTTTACGATAAGTAGGAGAAATCCAATCAAGATTAGATTGGATTCTCGAATTCTTCGAATAAAACATCAAACTCTATTTCAGTTGTCGAATTTGAATTTGGATTCAAATTGAAGAGGAAAGTAAGCCTACTTTTTTTTTATTTATTCCGGATTCTAAGACCATTAGCTCTAGCAGTCGATTCGCTTCTTTCAAATTGTTTATCATTATTAAGAAAGGGTAATAAAGATAAAATACGAGCTTGTTTTATAGCAATAGTAATTAATCGTTGTTGTTTTAAGGTCAATCTATTCACCCGTCTGGATAATATTTTTCCTTGTTCACTAATAAATCGACTAATTAAACTCATGTTTCTATAATCAATTCGATCCCCCGATTGGATCGGGGGCAAACGCCTACGAAAAGATCGTTTGGATTTCCGAAAGAGTCGCTTGGATTTTTCCATACTTTGTATATTCCTTATCTCGAAAATACTATTTCAATCCGATCCAAAATAATTTTGAATTCAAAAAAAGATTGGTTTTTTTTTATTTTGAGTTAATTCAATTCTGTTAACTAAACTATTAAAATCTAGAATAATAGGGTCTCTCGAATAGAGAATATGTCCTTTTTTTGTTCCTGATATAAGAGTGATACACAAATCAAAATAACTTGGAGTTGGTTTATTTCTTTATCTCCCCGTGAATCGTATGTTTGTAACAACAGGGACAGAATTTTCTCAATTCCAAGCGACTCGGCGTATTGTGTCGATTCTTTTGAGTAATATATCTGGAAATCCCTCTTGATTCCTTATTAAGTCCGCTTCGAAGACAATTGCTACATTCCAAAATAACTGTTACTCGAGCATCTTTTCCCTTGGCCATGACCCTCCTTTAGTTTGAGTTTTTGATTCAATCAACTCTTCTTATTTGCTACTCTTGAAGTAACTAGCAAAAAGAAAAATAAATAAAAAAAAGTTGCTAAGTTGAAATTATGAAAGATTTCGTTCCAATCACAATACAATATAATATATAATAGAGTAAGAAATATTAAATAGAATTTAGAATTCATTTTTCAAGTTTAAGTGGAAGAAGGAATTAAAACTCTATTGAATAGAGCTATATTGAATTCGATTCGAAATAGAGTATATAGTACACTATTTCACTTTCCTATCTTGTATTCCAGTTTTTTCATAGATCCCTTTCTGTTCTCACTCTATTTTTTAGAAATCGAATTCAACGCTGAGCTCAAATTTAGCCGAGGTTGAATTCATTTTTTTCTATCTTTCCTCCTTTCTTTATTTTGTCTCTAAGTATCTAATTGAATTTTGGATAATTCAAAAAAGAGGGGAAGGGATTAGTCATAGATTTTTTGATTATATCTCTAATCTTCTTCACCCCTTCCCATGTTACTAACTAAACTAGTATGAAAAAAAAGGAAATGTCAACGCATCTGGGAATAAACGATTGATCTCTATCAACAAACCCGCTAAAGACCCGAACCAGAGAGTACTTAGTACCGGTGCCACGGAAAGATAGGTTTTTAGATCTCGCATTTTTAATCCTCCTTCTTAATGTTTTATTAAAATATCTAATGGTAATACATATCGGATATGGAAGTATTTGAGATTCCTTTGTATTTTACACGGGATTCCTAATTTCCATGATTGATTTAAGAGAATAAAAAAGAGATAAGATTCTACCTTTCTAAAAATAAAAAAGTACCTTTCTTCCCCTCCCCCCAGTATTCCCTCGTTCTTTTTTACGATCAGTTTGTTTGATATTCCTATGTATATAAGCATCTTATTATAATAATAGAATATATGTTATATTGTATGAATAATATTATATTCATACGAGATTTTCTCGTAGATATGAGTTGAGTTAAAAGAAATAAAATAAATATCAAGAAAAATTGCCTATGTTCCTAGATTAATAGGAATGGAAGGAATGGAAAATAAGGTTTTTGAAAACAAGACGGGGATTCTCTACAATGACAATGTAGACCAATTGAAAGAGAGGGATGTAGCGCAGCTTGGTAGCGCGTTTGTTTTGGGTACAAAATGTCACGGGTTCAAATCCTGTCATCCCTACCTGTTACTTCTCTTATGAGAAGTAACAAGGAATCAATTTGAATCGATTCAAATCACACATACATTTTTTTTTATGTTATTCTCTAAGATATTCTAGGTATTCAAGATAAGATTAGAGTGGGGGACAAAAAAATCCTCTTCTTGGCTGTTAACTATTGTGATAAGAAGACTTTTTATAAGAAATAATAAAGCGCTCTTAGTTCAGTTCGGCAGAACGTGGGTCTCCAAAACCCGATGTCGTAGGTTCAAATCCTACAGAGCGTGATTCTGGGCTTGATTAATCTGAGAATTATATGCAAATTCAAATAATTGAGCAGAACAGTAATCTGAATTTGACCTCCTGTTAATTTTTTTTAAGAAAAGAGGAGGTCAAATTATCAAAAAAAACTGTTAATTAATCAAAAGTCTAACTGATCACCACGTCTGTATTGTAAATATGCAGTTACAAATAATCCCGCTAAAGTAATAGGAATTAGACCTAAGACAATTCCAAATAGAAAAACTTCAATCATTTCAATTTTTTTCTTAAAATAGAAAGGAAAAAAGAGAGGTACTATCTATCACGAAATATTAATTCGTAGTGCCAGGGAATCTCAATGACCAATAATTGTAAATACATCCGGTAATGAACTATAGAATCTCGGAGTACCGGAGAAAGATTTCTTTTTCGTTTTATGAGTTGTGCTCATTCAATTAATTTCAAATCAATCGTATCTTGTTGAGACTAATAAAGAGAGCTGAGGTTATAGTTAAAGCTGCTAGTAGAAAACCAAAATAACTAGTTATAGTAAGCATGAAGGGGCTAAATGAAATATGTTCTTTTTCTACATATGTTTAGAAAACATTTCCCTAAGTTTGAAGATAAGACGATAAGAAAAAATAGCAATTGAAACGAAAAAGAATAAGTTCAATTGTTAGTTGTTAATGCATGAAGCAGTCATTACACTACTAACAAAAGACTAAGGGAAGTAGAGTCTAAAAGGGGATAAGTTAATAATTTTGAGCATCTACTCTATTTTTATTTTGTCGATCTTTTGTTTTATCCTATCTATCAAATCGATTTATTAAAATAAAGAGTGAATTTAGACGTTATAATACCCCTTCTCTTCAATCAAATAAGGTAGTCAAATTTCATTCGTAGACCAGTAATCCTTATCATTTTTTTTTATTTTCTAGTTTATCGATTGTTTCCCTATTTTTTTATTATATAATTTCAAATTTATTATGAATAAGAGAAATAGATTTTTTTTAATCAATACTCTATACTCCTCTTACTTGTTACTGTACGAATCAGCAATTCGCTTTAAATGGAATAAACTAAAATAAAATGAAAAAAAAAAAAAAGATTTCAAGAAAACCTTTTCTACAGTTTAGAGGTATAAACAGGAAATTTTTGAATTTCGCATCAAATTGAATTGGGGAAGTGGAAATAGGATAATTTAACTGCATTTTTTTTTTTTATAAAAACTAAAAACCAACCCCTTGGATTCACATTTTACCTAACGTAAGTTTTCCGGTTCGAAACCAATAATAATATAATAGAGAGAAATAAACCTTATATAAATTTAAGAAATTTCATCTCAAATCATCAATTCAGACTTCTACATTGACAAGGAAAAGAAAAAAGAAATTATCTACTAGTCCTTCATTTACATACTGATTCAAATTGCGTTGCTGTCTTAGAGGAAGGATAGCTATACTGATTCGGTATACTCGAAAAAAGCCCTTGGTACAATATTGACGATCTAACAAGGATGAAAAAACGGTAGTGAATTTCCATTTACTGATATCATCTTTTACAGAATCGATCCCCCTTTAATCGTACAAGAATATGCGGAGCTCAGCATGTCTGGAAGCACAGGAGAACGTTCTTTTGCCGATATTATTACCAGTATTCGATACTGGGTTATTCATAGTATTACTATACCCTCTCTATTTATTGCGGGTTGGTTATTCGTCAGCACGGGTTTAGCTTATGATGTATTTGGAAGTCCCCGCCCAAACGAATATTTTACAGAAAGCCGACAAGGAATTCCATTAATAACGGGGCGTTTTGACTCTTTGGAACAACTTGATGAATTTAGTAGATCTTTTTAGTTTTAGGAGGAACCAATGACTATAGATCGAACCTATCCAATTTTTACAGTCCGATGGTTAGCTGTTCATGGACTAGCTGTACCTACCGTTTCTTTTTTGGGATCAATATCAGCAATGCAGTTCATCCAACGATAAACATAATAAAAATTAGAGAGATATGACACAATCAAACCCGAACGAACAAAATGTTGAATTGAATCGTACCAGTCTATACTGGGGGTTATTACTTATTTTCGTACTTGCTGTTTTATTTTCTAATTATTTCTTCAATTAATAAAAAATAAAGTAAGAGAAGAAAAGAGACTGGTAGAATATGAAATATTAATTAGGAATTTGCTTATCTCATTCGGAAGGATCGCATCTCATACTTATCTATGACTGTATGTGTCTCTAGCATGACAACTTGATGAAATGGCGGAGGAAGCAAGATAAATGGCCGATACTACTGGAAGGATTCCTCTTTGGATAATAGGTACTGTAACTGGTATTCTTGTGATTGGTTTAATAGGTATTTTCTTTTATGGTTCATACTCAGGGTTGGGCTCATCTCTGTAAGAATCTAAAATAATCTAATAATCGGATGAACTGAGTTGGAGACATGAAAGCTTAAGAACTCAAGGGATCCTTTGAGTTCTTAAGCTTTCATAATAGAATATATTATTTTTATTTCAATTTGAAAATTCAAATTATATTTGAAAAATGTCATTCATTGATTTTGAACATCTATTATTGAAGCATAGTATCTATCTTTCAAAGTTAGACTGAAATTACTTGATTTCGTTTTCCTAAATGAACCAATTATAATATATCTATTTGACGAGTACAGATATTATTCAAATCCTTTCTTTTCTAATAAACCTCCATTAAGTTCTATTTTCTCCCAAAATTGCGCTCTATTTTCTATTTTTTGATTGCTCACTACTCTAATCTATATTTTAATTAAATATAGAAATAGAAGAAACAAAAAGGTTCTGAGAAATCCGTAAAAAAATCAAAAAATAGAAAATAAGATTAAGAATAGTTATCTTAGACGAACGGGATCAAAAACTATTCTTGTTGTCGTCACAAGAAAGAAATGTGCAAAATTTCTTTCTTGTGACGACAACAAGAATAAACTAAGAAAATAAACGCTTTCTATTCTGCACTTACTTATTATCTGAAGTTTAGTATTCTGTATTCGATGAAATTTTCTCTTTTATTCGAATAGAAAACTATTAAGACATTCTCTGATAAGAGTAAGAGGGTCACTAAAATTTCTTTATAATATAATATTCTTACTATGAATAGGAATAGAGTATAAGTAACTCCCAATGACTTCGAAACAAGCAAAAATGGGTTCATAATTTTTGATCATGCAGAACACCAATAAGAATTGGATTCCTTTTCCTTTCCGAAGTTGAGATTTATAAATTTGCAAATCTAAAAATTCATTTCGGATAATTGAACCTTCTCAAACTGTTTCTTCTTTAGAACCAAAAAGATTTGTGCTAAAATAACAGATGCCAGGAAAAACAAAAGACCTTGGACACGTAATGGATCTTGAAGTACTATTTCAGCATCCCCTTGACCAAATCCACCCACATTAGGATTACTCGTTAATGGCTGATCAAGTTTGATAGATTCGCCCTCTGAAACGAGAAGCTCTGGCCCTGGCGGAATAATATCAACCACTTGACGCCCATCTAACGTATCCGTTATAGTTATTTCGTATCCCCCCTTTTCTTTTCGTATGATTTTACTTACTCTACCAGCCGCTGTAGCGTTATAAACCGTATTGTTACTCTTGTTCCCGTTGGGATAAATTTGACCCCTTCCTCTGTTCCCCCCCACATATATGGGATATTTTAAGAAGTGAACATCTTTATTATTAGCGGGATCCGGGGAAAGAATAGGAAAAGTTATTTCACTATATTTCTGACCAAGAATAGGACCTATAACAAGAATATTTTTTTTAGTGGGTCGATAGCTCTGAAAAGAAAGATTGCCTATCTTTTCTTTCATCTCGGGTGAAATACGATCCAGGGGTGCTAATTCAAATCCTTCAGGTAAAATAAGAACAGCACCCACATTCAACCCCCCCCTTTTTCCATTAGCAAGAACTTGTTTCACTTGCGTATCATAAGGAATTCGAACAACTGCTTCAAATACAGTATCAGGAAGTACTGTTTGCGGAATCTCAATATCCACGGGCTTATTAGCTAAATGGCAATTGGCACATACAATACGCCCGGTTGCTTCGCGCGGATTTTCATAACCCTGCTGAGCAAAAATGGGATACGCATTTGAGATAGATGCTTGAGTGATGATATATATCATAAACGATACGGAAATAGATTGAATAATTTCTTTCTTTATCGTGATCCAAGAAAAAAAAAAGTTATTTTGAATTTGCATAGTCCAATCATTGATCCCAAAAATTTCTACAATAAAATGAGGTAGGTCACTCGGATAGTTCCCTATCCACAAGTCTGCTATTTACGTAAATTCTTTTATGCGAATATAAAATATTCGAGGGGAAATCTCCGTAGGTTCGAAGGAGTGGGTACGTCTTAAAATGCTTTGCTTATGTGCAAAAGTAAGAAATATTCGAGTTGGATCAGTCGTTCATTGAATGATAAATCACTACAAGTGATGGAGATAGACGATTTAAATAATGGAAGATCCAATATTTAAAAATTGTGTCTATAATGACTGGAAAAGTAGAAACAAGGCCAGATATAATTTTCTCATTATGAACAAATCCAAAATCTTTGTAGACATAGCCAATCATTAGTTCCCAACCATGGGGCGAATGGAATCCGATACATAAATCAGTTAATAAAAGAATAGAAAAAGCTTTTATTGTGTCACTTAAATTATATAGAAATTCTTGAACCCAAGAGTTAAGAATAAGAAGTTCTTTATTACCTAGAATTGAATAAGCACTAAAAATAATGAAACAGATTATATTTGTCGAGAAGTGCAAAATCATATGGATATGATCCTCATTGTTTATCTTTATCAATTGGATCGTTTCTTTGTGGATTCCTATATGAGCCCTTTGCAACCCTATTTCCGGGTATTCTTTTATTATTTCGTCCAATAGGAAGAGTTCTTCTAATTCGATGAATTTTTCTATAATACTCTTTTCTTGAATATCAGTCAAAAAAGTTTCGGATTGTGTAGTATTCCCCCAATCAGTAACCCAAGATTCAACACTTTTCTTAAATGAAAGAGAAACCCACCAAGGCAAAAATACTATAGATATAACAGAAAGAAAAGGGAGAAATGCTTTCTTTTTTTCCATTTTTTCATCTTTGAATTGCTAATGAACTCGCCTCATTCTTCGAATCTATCCGCTGTGATCTACTATTTTTATCAAACATAAGTTCTATTCTAAGGCATCGAACCCCGGAATCTATTCCTTTTTTTTTATTTCCCATTCATTGATTATGAATCTAGAAAGAATATAGAATAAGAAAGAGTCGACTTTAAATGAAGAAATAATAAAAATCTTGTTTACAGATAATCTAATTGATCCAATTTGAAACTGCTTCGCGTTCTCGATGAATGCTAAAGCGAAACTAAAAAAAAACAAACATTGCAAGGAATAGTATTCCGATTTCGACTTAAAAGAACTCCCCTTGTTCTTTTTTTATTTATAGAAATATTTTGATTTGCTATTTCATTTCAAAATACTTGAATTGGTACGCGCAAAAAATAGGCCAATTTGGCAGCTTTTTGCTCAATTTCACCCAGGGTCAAATTCTCATCAGTACGCGTCAATGGAATGGCTCCCTGTCCTTTGATTTCCATATAAAGGATACGACGAGGATAAATGCCCTCTTTAACTTCTATTCTGATCGACTGAATATCCTTCATACGGAATCGTAGGAAGATGCGACGCTTTTTCCCAGGAAATCCCCAACGAAAAATACACACTATTCCTTCTTTTAGATCGAATCGATCATAGCCACTCCCCACATTCCACGAAATTGTACACCACAAATAGGAACTAATAAAGAGACCCGCGATCCCGTAGAAGGACATCACGATCCCTTGTGGAAAAAAAACGATTTGCTGATATGGAACTAAAGATATAAAATTCTTACCGAGATAACTGGAAGTTCCAACTAAGACGAATCCTAATGAACCTAAAAAAAGGATCAAGGCCCAGAAGAAATTACTTAGTTTTCGAGACCCCACTAGACGTTCTATCCATATATGTTCGGATCGCCAACTCATATTAGATCTAGTTGCATTTTTTTTTATTGGAATGGAGAAACTTTTTGTTTCCGAAGTAACTCTCATCAACTAGTGCCATTCGCATGTAACCCTTTCCTTTTAGGAATAATCGGAGTAATTCGTCGAATGGGTTAGGTATAAAATAAAAGAATATCCCTTTTTTAGGATCTTCTAGAAATATCTACATACATATAGATAGATCGACTTTCCGTTTCAGGCATCTGCCTCGATTCCAATCTATTTGGAAATAAGTTTCGAATTATTTCCCTATATTGTTTGTATATTTCGAGCATCTATTTACGGATATATAAGAGCTGCTTCATTTATGCCCCTATGTTATACCATAACATACTCTACTAAATGCACATCTGTATTAGCTATATCTAAAAAATGGATGAGATTTGAACCCATAAGATCTAAGAAATCTTGTTTTTTTGAACATGAAGAAATAAAGACGCCATTGCAATTGCCGGAAATACTAGTCCTACTAACGGCACAAAAATAGAGGGTAAGCTATTGAGAGTTGTCATAGAATGGGTACCTCGATTGAATATTTAGACCTGTTATTACTATAAACATATCTTATACTAATTCTTAGTAGTATTCTATACTAATTAGTATATCGAAGTGAGTATTCTATATAATAGAAATAATAATAATAGAAATAAAATTCTATATATTCTATATATCTTATTATCTATTATTATCAACTAGAAATCAAAATGAAATAGAAAATAGAGAAATTCACGAGATTAAATAAATTGAAATTAATTCAATACAATATTATCTTATTTCTCTTTCGATATGAAAGATATAAATATATGGATGATAATCCAGTCTTGTCTGAAAATTAAATTCCAATTTTGATATTCAATTTTATTTAGAGTTAAAATCAAAATAAAGAGTTTCTTCCGAATTGAATTTCGTAAACTATTCTGTTATAATTTTTAATTCAATCCAACAACACCAGTTATTAGTAAAAAAATAGGGGCTTAGGGGGAAATTCGAGTAGAAAGAAAAGATACTCTATATCGATATTTTCTCTATTTGAATTCGCGATACATATAAAAAATAAAGAATTTTTTTGAGAATTCTTTATAAAAAGAAAAATGGATTTTGACTTTGATTCCGATAAACTATCTATTAGTTTTGCTCGCTACAAGGAAAAAAAGGAACTAAAAAAGAAATGAATTTAGGATCCGGTTAATTGAATTTTACTTCCAAGGAAAAAAGGAGTGAAGCCTAAATAACTCACTCAGAACACCCTTTAAAGGATTACGTGGTACGATTGAATCGAATAAGCCCTTATGGAATAAATATTCAGCCACTTGTGAATCCTCGGGTACTGTCTTATTCAATGTTTGTTCAATTACTCTTTTACCCGCGAATGCAATGTATGCATTAGGTTCGGCGATAATGATATCGCCCAGCATTCCAAAACTAGCCGTCACCCCACCAGTAGTGGGAGATGTAAGGATTGATACATAGAATAACTTTTTATGGGATTGATAATCATACAAAGCAGCCGATATTTTAGCCATTTGCATTAAACTCAAACTTCCTTCTTGCATACGTGCTCCTCCCGAAGCACATACTAGAATAAGAGGTAATAATTTTTTGGTAGCATACTCGACTAAACGGGTGATTTTCTCGCCTACTACGGATCCCATACTACCCCCCATAAACTGAAAATCCATAACTCCAATTGCTATGGAAATGCCGTTTAGTCGACCTGTGCCTGTTTGAACAGCTTCAGTTAAGCCTGTCTTTCTTTGATAAGAATCAATACGATCTTTATAAGGTTCCTCCTCGGAATGAAATTCAATAGGATTCAGAGAAACCATGTCTTCATCCATAGGATTCCAAGTCCCTGGATCAATCGAAAGTTCGATTCGGTCTGAACTATTCATTTTCAAATGATATCCACATTGTTCACAAATATTCATTTTTGACTTAAAAAATTTCTTATAATTTAATCCATAACAATTTTCACATTGAACCCACAAGTGCCTATATTTTTGAGTCAAACTGAAATCAGTAGAATTTTCACTTATAGTGAAATCAATACCATTCTTGCTCGTTCTTATATTGGGCTTACCCCTTTCATTACTCTTTTCCCTTTCAACACCAATGTGATTATAAATGGGACTGTCACTAGAATTGTCATTCCCACTTAAAACGGAACTCTCAATATCGATTTGAGAACTAAGATAAGAGTCAATGCAACCATTAATGTGATTGTATTCAATATTATACGGAGAACGATCAGATCGGGGATCGTCATTCTGAAATCCATTCTTCAGATAACCAGAATTCCAATAACGAAAAAAAGTACTTTCTAGTTCACTCAATCTTTCTAGTCTTCTCAATAAAGAAGACAAATCGTTGTCAATCTCATTTTTGAGATTTTTTATATCCAAATATAGGGAATAAATACTCCTACTAGTATCTTTAACTAAAAAGGTGTCATCAGAGATCAAATTCCAAATGGCGATGATGTCCATTAAATGCTCAGCATTACTGTAACTAGAGCTATCACTCGAACTAAAAATCTCTGTATCCCTTAGACCCCTATCCTCACTTCCACGAGTGTCTTCAATAGGACCAAATCTATCAATTGATTGACTTAACCCATACCTGTATTCGAATTTCTCGCTAGACAACATCGAATTAAACCGCTGTTTTTCCATAGAGCTTTTTGCCCCGATTTCTTTAAAAATAGAATAGATGAATAGTCATTCAAATTCTTTTGAATATATCCTTAATTTAATAAGGAATAAAGTATTGAAAAAAAAGGATTCTTGTCAGAATCCCGAGTATTGCTTTACTCTAACTATGATATATGATGGAACGAACTCTTTTTTTTTTATTTTATTATAATTCTTTTGTTTTTCAAAATGAGAAATGGAAATAGTGATTTCCTTCATTTCATCTTGTATCA